ACAATATGCGTCCGAAGCTTCTTTCGTAACTCCCGGAATTTCTTCGTAGTGGCTCCGTTCCATGCCTCATTTCATAGGGAAGCCCAAAGTGGCTCTATTTCATTTTATTTCACTTCCTAGCACTTCCTATCATTTAATATCCATCCCTTTGGTCTTATTGACATAAGAGATGTCATTTATAGTCTATCTCTTTCTATATATGGAAAGTCAAGAAATTCTCATCGAAACATCGAGAAATTGTGCATATAGAAAACTCTAAAGAAAGAAAAAAAGGAGACCCATGCCATGATTTTCAAATCTTTTCTACTTAGTAGTCTAAGTTTATCGATGAGGATAATTAATTCGGTCGTTGTGGTCGGACTCTATTATGGATTTCTGACCCCATTCTCCATAGGTCCCTCTTAGATCTTCTTTCTCCAATCTTGGGTTAGGGAAGAAGGAGATATTCGCGACTACTGGCGGTTTCATTATGGGGCAGCTCATGATCTTCATATCGATCTATTATCCACCTCTGCATCTATTCTTTCTTAGCTAAACGGGTGGAAGATCCATCCAATTTGGTTATATCATGGACTCGAAAAACGGATCTGAATGTGACTGAAATGCACGATCTTCACAGGTATCACTTTTCACGATACCTAAACCTAAAAGGTGGAATAGCGATTTTCGAACCATTTCCTATAAGAGAATGGTTTCCATTACTTTGAGAAATGGATTCTATATCAAACTATAGCTATTGCATTAAAGAAGAAACTAATAGAAGTCGAAGACGCGGAATGGTAGTGAATAGAGAAAAAGATTCTTCTGATTTTCTTGTTCCTGAAAATATTCTATCTATCTCCTAGACGCCGTAGAGAATTGAGAATTTTCATGTCTTTCAATTCTCGTACTCGTAATTGGAAAGTTACGGAAGGAGATCCATCATTTTGCAATGAAAACAACATAAAAAACTCTGGACAATTTCGAAATCAGACCAAGCGTCTTAATACATATGCAAAAAAATTCATTATTGGCCCACCATTGATTACAAGATTTAGCTTTTATGAATCGCTATTGGTTTGATACGAGTAATGGCAGCCGTTTCAGTATGTTAAGGATACAGATGTATCCACAATTCATTTAGAGTTACTTAATAGCCTATTTCTTATACTATATCTCTATCCCGTGAAATTCTCGAGCCGAAAGATGGATGCATATGCTGTGTTTCATTTTGCTAAATTATATCAATTAAATGGTATATCAATTCTATAAATTGGATATAGCAATAAATAAATCAGCAAAATTCTTTTATTTTAGATAGAAGAAATGTTTCTTCTATCTAAAATAAAAGAATGTACCCTTCTATGCAAATTGGATTTGCATCGATAAAATAAATCCAAATTCCAGATTCCAGCAGTAGATGAATAATTGAAAATTTTTGTGTGTACGAGATTAGAATAACTTCAAAATAACTGACATAATTTTTTATTTTTCCTGATCAGAAAAATACATGAAAAAGAAAGGAGGTAGAAAAATTTTTTGATTTATGGTTAAAGAAGAAAAACAAGAAAACAGGGGTTCTGTTGAATTTCAAGTATTCAGTTTCACCAATAAGATACGGAGACTTGCTTCACATTTGGAATTACACAAAAAAGATTTTTCATCGGAAAGAGGTCTACGAAGACTTTTGGGAAAACGTCAACGTTTGCTGGCTTATTTGGCAAAGAAAAATAGAGTACGTTATAAGAAATTAATCAGTCAGTTGGATATTCGGGAGAAGTAATTTAATCGTTCGAATTTTTTTTCTTATTTTATTAGTAGTCTTATAGTAGTCTTAGATTTTGCATTTTGATGAGCCTCGTTTTGAGGAATTCATGGAATAATCCATTTTCATGGAAAAAAGAATAAGAACAAGGATATGAGTCTACCGCTTACAAGAAAAGATCTCATGATAGTCAATATGGGCCCTCAACACCCATCAATGCATGGTGTTCTTCGACTGATCGTTACTCTCGATGGTGAAGATGTTATTGATTGCGAACCCATATTAGGGTATTTACACAGAGGAATGGAAAAAATCGCGGAAAACAGAACTATTATACAATACTTGCCTTATGTAACACGGTGGGATTATTTAGCTACTATGTTTACAGAAGCAATAACGGTAAATGCACCTGAATTCTTGGAGAATATTCAAATACCCCAAAGAGCCAGCTATATTAGGGTAATTATGTTAGAATTGAGCCGTATAGCTTCTCACTTATTATGGCTTGGACCTTTTATGGCGGATCTCGGGGCACAGACTCCTTTTTTCTACATTTTTAGAGAGAGAGAATTGATATATGATCTATTTGAAGCTGCTACAGGTATGCGAATGATGCATAATTACTTTCGCATCGGAGGGGTAGCTGCCGATCTACCTTATGGATGGATGGATAAATGTTTAGATTTCTGTGATTATTTTTTACGAGGAGTTGTTGAATATCAACAACTTATTACACAGAATCCTATTTTTTTAGAACGAGTGGAAGGAGTCGGTTTTATTAGCGGAGAAGAAGCTGTAAATTGGGGCTTATCGGGCCCAATGTTACGAGCTTCTGGAATACAATGGGATCTTCGTAAAATTGATCCTTATGAGTCTTACAATCAATTTGATTGGAAAGTACAATGGCAAAAAGAAGGAGATTCGTTAGCTCGCTATTTAGTACGAATCGGTGAAATGAGGGAATCCATAAAAATTATCCAACAAGCTGTAGAGAAAATTCCGGGAGGACCTTATGAGAATTTAGAAGCCAGACGCTTTAAGAACGCAAAGAATTCCGAATGGAATGATTTTGAATATCGATTTCTTGGTAAAAAACCTTCACCCAATTTTGAATTATCAAAGCAAGAGCTTTATGTAAGAGTAGAAGCTCCAAAAGGTGAATTAGGAATTTATCTGATAGGAGATGATAGTCTTTTCCCCTGGAGATGGAAAATTCGGCCACCTGGTTTTATTAATTTACAAATTCTTCCTCAGCTCGTTAAAAAAATGAAATTGGCTGATATCATGACGATATTAGGTAGTATAGATATCATTATGGGGGAAGTTGACCGTTGAAATGATAATAGAGGTAGAAACTATCAATTCTTTTTCGAAATCGGAATTATTAAAAGAAGTCTACGGACTGATATGGATTCTACCCATTTTGACCCTTCTACTGGGAATCACAATAGAAGTACTCGTAATTGTGTGGTTAGAAAGAGAAATATCTGCAGCGATACAACAACGTATTGGTCCTGAATATGCTGGCCCACTGGGACTGCTTCAAGCTATAGCGGATGGAACTAAGCTACTTTTAAAAGAAGATATCCTCCCATCCCGAGGAGATATTCCTTTATTTAGCATTGGTCCCTCTATAGCAGTCATATCCATTTTATTAAGTTTTTTAGTTATCCCTTTGGGATATCGTTTTGTTTTAGCTGATCTTAGTATTGGTGTTTTTTTATGGATTGCTATTTCAAGTATTGCTCCTATTGGTCTTCTCATGGCGGGATATAGTTCAAATAATAAATATTCTTTTTCAGGCGGTCTACGAGCGGCTGCTCAATCTATTAGTTATGAAATACCATTAACTTTTTGTGTACTAGCAATATCTCTACGTGTGATTCGTTAAAATAGGATCTTTTTCTTCTAAAATACATTGAATACTTATCTTCCTTTGCTTATTCTGTATTCGGATTGGTAAGTTAAACTAGATAGCTATATGAGTGAAACAAAACAGCTTATTAATTTGTAGTAAAAATATAAAATCTCATTTCCTATGTACAAGAAAAAAGTTCAAGTAAACATAAGCAGTGTAAACTCTTTACCCCAAGGTTGAGATTGTTTGATTAGTCATCATATCTTGAAGCGGGCAAGAATAAAGGATTCGCAATATGGAATTCCATTACTAGAATATTTTGAGTTATTACTATAACTTATAACCATAAGGCAATCCATCAAAAGTTAGTGAGGGATTAGAAACACTAAAGTACATACAGGATTAGTAATGAGAGAATCTAAATCATTAGACATTTTTCCTCATAAAAGGAATCGTAATAAAGACTTGAAATTGGTGGAAATGATCAAGTAGTACTTTCTTCGGATTCCGGTCTAGAGTATGTTCCCATTCACTTGTTAAAAAAATGGCTATCAAGAACGAATTAACCCTTTACTCTTTTTTCTTTTTAAGTATACCCTTCCCCGGGAAAGAAGAATAGGACAAAAGATATGGAATGCAATAGAAAAAAGGATCTTTATTTATTCTTTCCTTCCTTTATCCCTATTCATACAGAATTCCTCATGAACTAATGCCCAATTCTTTCCATTTATTAATTGCTATAACGAGTGTTTTATTCCAATATTAAGTTATTACCGAACAAAGAAAAATTTTAATTTTATTATATAAAGGATGAGATCAATTCGGAAGCGCTTTTTTGTTATTCTAGCAGACAGAATTGCTTTGGTCTAATTTGGGACTTTCCAATCAATTTTATCTTACCTAATTCTATCTACGCCCAGGGAATAATACCGAAATGAAACAATCTTTTCTTTTTTTCTGATCATAGAGGAGCCGTATGAAGCTAAGGTTTCATGTACGGTTTTGGAATAGCGGTGGGAACTGTGATGTTATCATCGACTATGATTATCTAACAGTTCAAGTACAGTTGATATAGTTGAAGCACAGTCCAAATATGGTTTTTTGGGGTGGAATCTTTGGCGTCAGCCTATAGGTTTTCTAGTTTTTCTAATTTCTTCTTTGGCAGAATGTGAAAGATTACCCTTTGATTTACCAGAAGCGGAAGAAGAATTAGTAGCAGGTTATCAAACCGAATATTCTGGTATTAAATATGGTTTATTTTATCTTGTTTCTTACCTAAATTTATTAGTTTCCTCTTTATTTGTAACTGTTCTATACTTAGGCGGGTGGAATTTATCTATTCCCTATATATCCTTTTTTGGATTTTTCCAAATGAATAAAATAATGGGAATTTTGGAAATGGTAATTGGTATCTTTATTACATTAACTAAAGCTTATTTATTTCTCTTCATTTCTATCACAATAAGATGGACTTTACCCAGGATGAGAATGGATCAGTTATTAAATCTTGGATGGAAATTTCTTTTACCTATTTCTCTGGGCAATCTCTTATTAACAACTTCTTTCCAACTAGTTTCACTATAAATAAGATAATACAATAACAGTAAGAATATTTTCAACACAAAAGTTCTCTCAAACAAGAGAAAGAAACATACCTTTTTCATACATATTTAGAATATGTTCCCTATGCTAACTGGGTTCATTAGTTATGGTCAACAAACAATACGCGCCGCAAGATACATTGGTCAAGGTTTCATAATTACCTTATCCCACACAAATCGTTTACCTATAACGATTCACTACCCTTATGAAAAATCAATTACATCGGAGCGTTTCCGGGGGCGAATACACTTTGAATTTGATAAATGCATTGCTTGTGAAGTATGTGTTCGCGTATGCCCGATAGATTTACCTCTTGTGGATTGGAGATTTGAAAAGGATATTAAAAGGAAACAATTGCTTAATTATAGTATTGATTTCGGAGTTTGTATATTTTGTGGTAACTGTGTTGAATACTGTCCGACAAATTGTTTATCGATGACTGAAGAATATGAACTTTCCACTTATGATCGTCATGAATTGAATTACAATCAAATTGCTTTGAGTCGGTTACCAATCTCCATAATGGGAGATTACACAATTCAAACAATTAGGAATTCGCCTCAAAATAAAATAGACGAAGAAAAATCTTGGAATTCAAGAACGATTACTGATTACTAGGTATTAGGATTTTTTTTGTTAGAAAAATCCATTTTTACTAACTATAACGAGAAAAGAATAACTACAGCTTAATAACTTATATACATATAAAAAAAAATATCCTAATATCTTTTTCCTTGAATCTTTTAGTTTTAGTCAGTTCATGAAAAATTTTATACTATAAATTTCTTCTTATCCATAATGGATTTACCTGGACCAATACATGAGATTCTTGTGCTATTTGGGGGATTTATTCTTCTACTAGGGGGTCTAGGAGTAGTATTACTTACCAACCCAATTTATTCTGCCTTTTCGCTGGGATTAGTTCTTGTTTGTATATCCTTATTCTATTTTTTATTGAATTCCTACTTTGTAGCTGTCGCACAACTTCTTATTTATGTGGGAGCCATAAATGTCTTGATCATATTTGCTGTAATGTTTGTAAACGGCTCAGAGTGGTCTAAAGATAAGAATTTTTGGACTATTGGAGATGGGTTTACTTTACTCGTTTGTATAACTATTCCTTTTTCACTAATGACTACTATCCCAGATACGTCGTGGTATGGAATTCTTTGGACTACAAGATCAAACCAAATAGTAGAACAGGGTCTCATAAATAACGTTCAACAAATTGGGATTCATTTAGCAACCGATTTTTATCTTCCGTTTGAACTCATTTCCCTAATTCTTCTAGTTTCTTTAATAGGTGCAATTACTATGGCTCGACAATAAGAAATACTTAGAATGAGTCAAAATTCTTAGAATTTCAAATATAAAATAAATAACTAAACAATCACAATTTTGATTTAGTAAAACCCATCTACTGCCAACACAACAAATACTTTCTTTTCTCTTTTGTTGCGTAATTGTTCTATTCTAATTAATTGAATCGGTTCAATTCTTGTCCTCATATTGAAATGAATCGAGATTGATAAGGAGTTAGTTAATGATGTTTGAGCATGTACTTTTTTTGAGTGTCTATTTATTTTCGATTGGTATCTATGGATTGATCACAAGCCGAAACATGGTTAGAGCTCTAATATGTCTTGAACTTATACTGAATTCAATTAATCTAAATCTCGTAACATTTTCTGATCTATTTGATAGTCGCCAATTAAAAGGAGACATTTTCGCGATTTTTGTTATAGCCCTTGCGGCTGCTGAAGCAGCTATTGGACTATCCATTCTTTCTTCCATCCATCGTAACAGGAAATCAACCCGTATCAATCAATCTAATTTTTTGAATAATTAGACATAGAATCCTCTAAACAAAGGCACATATATAATAATACAGAACATATAAGATGAATAGAAATCTGATCTTTTTTTTTATTAGTATTTAATAATATCCATTTTTTGAGTAGGTTATTTCAGAGTATTCTTTTTTACTTAATTGAATATTGCATTTTTACAATCCATTGATATTGCAATTTGAATATTGCAATAATTTATATTGAAAAGATGATACCCAATTTATTGGCTAATTCAAATTAGTATGTAGAATTCATATAATTATGACTGTTGAAGTCTTAAATTCAAGTCTCTTGGTTCTTTTCACGCTTTTTTACAAACGGATTAAGAAATATATTATTATTTGTTAAAGTTTGGATAAACCATTGCTTCGTCTGGTGTCTACAATACATCTAATTTATATAGTACTAATTTCATTTTTACCAGATCGAAAATTTTTATGTTGAAAAGGAAAATTTAGAGATCCAATGTCACATTCTGTAAAAATTTATGATACATGTATAGGATGCACTCAATGTGTACGAGCTTGTCCAACAGATGTATTAGAAATGATACCTTGGGATGGATGTAAAGCCAAGCAAATTGCTTCCGCGCCGAGAACCGAAGATTGTGTGGGTTGTAAGAGATGCGAATCTGCCTGCCCAACAGATTTTTTAAGTGTCCGCGTTTATTTAGGGCCTGAAACAACCCGCAGCATGGCTCTATCTTATTGATACGTTACAAAAAACTCCACTTGAATCGTCTGATTCCTCTTTACCGAAGAAGCCTGTGCTCGAAATAATGGAGCATGGGCTTTTCTGGTCAAAACGTATCTTGTCTTTATTACTTTATCATGAGTTATTTTCCTTGGTTAACAATACTTGTTGTTTTGCCGATATTTGCAGGTTCATTAATTTTCTTTTTACCTCATAAAGGAAATAAAATAGTTAGGTGGTATACTATATCTATTTGTTTATTAGAATTTCTTCTAATGACTTATGCATTCTGTTATCATTTCCAATTGGAGGATCCCTTAATCCAATTAAAGGAGGATTCTAAATGGATAGATGTTTTGGATTTCCACTGGAGATTGGGAATCGATGGACTTTCATTAGGATCCATTTTATTGACAGGATTTATCACTACTTTAGCTACTTTAGCGGCTTGGCCGGTTACCCGGAATTCGCGATTATTCTATTTCCTGATGCTAGCAATGTATAGCGGTCAAATAGGATTATTCTCTTCACGAGACCTTTTACTTTTTTTTATCATGTGGGAGTTAGAATTAATCCCTGTTTACTTACTTTTATCCATGTGGGGGGGAAAGAGGCGTCTGTATTCAGCTACCAAGTTTATTTTGTATACTGCAGGCGGTTCCATTTTTTTCTTAATTGGAGTTCTGGGTATGGGGTTATATGGTTCCAATGAACCCGGATTAGATTTGGAAAGATTGATTAATCAATCTTTCCCTGCAACATTGGAAATACTACTGTATTTTGGTTTCCTTATTGCTTATGCTGTCAAATTGCCAATTATACCTCTACATACGTGGTTACCAGATACCCATGGGGAAGCGCATTACAGTACATGTATGCTTTTAGCCGGAATTCTATTAAAGATGGGAGCATACGGATTGATTCGGATCAATATGGAATTGTTACCTCATGCTCATTATCTATTTTCCCCCTGGTTGGTAATAATAGGAGCGGTGCAAATAATCTATGCAGCTTCAACTTCTCTTGGTCAACGAAATTTCAAAAAAAGAATAGCCTACTCCTCCGTATCCCACATGGGTTTCATAATTATAGGAATTGGTTCCATAACCAACATTGGACTAAATGGAGCTATTTTACAAATATTATCCCATGGATTTATCGGTGCTACACTTTTTTTCTTGGCGGGAACGGCTTGTGATAGAGTGCGTCTTGTTTATCTCGAAGAATTGGGGGGAATATCTATTCCAATGCCAAAAATTTTTACCATGTTTAGTAGCTTTTCAATGGCTTCTCTTGCCTTGCCAGGAATGAGCGGTTTTGTTGCAGAATTAGTAGTATTTTTTGGACTAATTACTAGTCCAAAATTTATGTTAATGCCAAAAATGCTAATTATTTTTGTAATGGCAATTGGAATGATATTAACTCCTATTTATTTATTATCTATGTTACGCCAGATGTTCTATGGATACAAGCTATTTCATGTTCCAAATGAACATTTTGTGGATTCTGGACCACGGGAACTGTTTCTTTTAATCTGTATCTTTTTACCAGTAATAGGAATTGGTATTTATCCAGATTTAGTTCTTTCGCTATCCGTTGACAGGGTAGAGGCTCTATTATCCAATTATTATCCTAAATAGGATTTTCTTTTTTTAACTAGTCCGCTCTATATTTCATCGTGGAAAAAAATTCCATAGTGGAAAAAACATAAAATTCAAAAAAAAAGTAAAAAAGTATAATTAGATCTATCTCGAATTTTTGAGAACCCTTTGAAAAGACGTTCAAGGGGTTCTCAAATCAAACAAAAAAGGAAAAAAAAACCTTCATATCATAAAAAAATGAGGGTTTTATGTTATGTAATCATTTAGATGGTAATGTAAATGAACCATAACTATGTAAACCTATTCCTAACAGATTGATACCAAAATAGCAGATCCAAATTATAAGAAATCCTATCGAAGCTACAAGTGCGGAATTTGTACCCTTCCAATTTGGATTTGTTCTACTATGTAAATATATAGCAAATATGGTCCAGGTAATAAATGCCCAAGTTTCCTTAGGATCCCAATTCCAATAGGATCCCCATGCCTCATTAGCCCATACTGCTCCACAAAGAATACCCATGGTTAAAAGAGTAAACCCTAGACTAATGACACGATAACTCCAAGAATCCAAACGCTCAGTTAATTGATATTTGTAATAATTTGGAAATGCGGGAAAAGACGTGTTTTTTAAAAAGAAATCGAAAGAATTTCGAAATCTAATGATTAGAAGAGCAGTGGATAATAAGGATCCGCACAAAAGAGTTGCATAGCTTAGTAACATCATACTGACATGCATCATTAACCACTGAGATTGTAGAGCAGGTACTAGTATTGTGGATTGATGCATTTCAGTTAAAAGACCTGATGTGGCAAAGCCTTGCGTTAAAATAGTACTTGGCGTAGTTATTGTGCTTAAATCATTTTTCGATTTCTGTATCTTAGGAATAGTATGAAGAATATACAGAGCCCATGAAAGGAAGATCAATGACTCATATAAATTACTTAATGGAAAATGTCCCGAAGAAACCCAACGAGAAACTAAGAATCCTGTTATAGAGAAAAAAGTAGTTATCATTCCTTTTTCTGACGAATCACGTAATCCCCTAAGTTCACGAACTAATAAGGTTATCAAATGAATCGTAATCACAATAGAAATGGTTGAGAAAGAGATATGAGTTAGTATATGTTCTAAAGTTGCAAATAGCATAAGGATAAGGTCCCATTACAAAATTGGAAATTTCTAATTGAATCCATTTTTTAATCTATTGTATTCTTTTTCGAGAATGCCGCCACTCGGACTCGAACCGAGATGCTTGAGCACTGCTTCCTAAGAGCAGCGTGTCTACCAATTTCACCATGGCGGCTAACTTAAAATAATAGTTAACTTAAAAGAATAATAGTCATTTTCTCACGAATCGTCGAGATTGGGAGAGGCCATAGAATTTAGGAACATTAGAATTTCATCATTAACTAGAAATAATTTTGTATTTTATAAAAATTTATAGAATGAAAGCCTTTACGCTCTTATTAATATGATTTACCAGTCCGAAACTCATTTATATGGGAATTTTGGATAAGATTGGATAAGATAGGTAGAGGTTGTATGTCCTATTGCAAGAATAGTCTACTTTTGGTAATAGAATCCTCATTTTTTTTTATGAGGATTCTATAATTAATCTAAATTATTCATTCAGATTAAATAATTGGAATTTCTTTGGGTTGGGATAGTTCAATTCAGATTATTCCAAAACCTTATTATTTGTTTGTTTGTTGCCCAGAAAAACCTTTTGGTTTTGGATGCTCGTTGCCGCTAGAAAATGGTCTTGATTTTGCTAAAGAATAAGATTGTACTATGGAAAAATAAGTCTTTTTCTTCCAAAGATTTTTACGAATACGTTTTTTTGACATCGAAGTACGTTTTTTTGGAACTGCCATTTAAAAGGGGAATTATTTTTTCTAGTTGTATGTGAAAGACATCTATTGCCGCAAATCAATCCTTCTTTCCGTTTTTTCTTAGTATTTATACTTAGATACTGAAAGATACTGAAATTCCAAATTCTTTTTTAGTTCATTTTGTCTAATGTGGATAAGACAAGAGTTTTTTAAGGCTTTCCATTTAAATCAATTTATATATCAAATATACCCCATATATAAATATATGGTATGGGGGATAAGCCCCCATATAAGATGGGGAGATAAAAAGAAGGTAAAATTTAATTAGTTAATTAAGTTCAGAACGGTATTTCATAATTGAATTCCAATCAAAAAAAATACTGAGTCTCTTAAACAAGACATTCTAAAACTTAGAGAATTCTAGTCATTAGGATTTCCGTTTTATATGAAGTAAGCAATATTTGAGAATTTCCTATACTATAGATTCTTTGGAATTCAATCAATCAATTACGAAACAAGGGAGCTCCTTTATTTTAAGAGAAAGAAATACAAAAATGAATAGAAAGTAAAATGATTCAATCTTTTTTTTTTAATAAATATTTTTTTTTTATTCCTTTAGAGAGATATAAGAGTAGGTTTGGTGAATCGGAAACAATTCAATTTTATAGAAAAATTGAACTATAAATTTCAACTAAAAATTGCTATTTCTTTTCTTATGGAACATACATATCAATATGCCTGGGTAATCCCTCTTCTCCCACTTCCAGTTATTATGTCAATGGGATTTGGACTTTTTCTTATTCCGACAGCAACAAAAAATCTTCGTCGCATATGGGCTTTTCCTAGTATTTTACTCTTAAGTATAGCTCTGGTATTCTCAGTTCACCTGTCTATTCAACAAATAAATGGAAGTTCTATCTATCAATATCTATGGTCTTGGACCATCAATAACGATTTTTCTTTAGAATTTGGATACTTGATCGACCCCCTTACGTCTATTATGTTAATACTAATTACTACTGTAGGAATCTTGGTTCTTATTTATAGTGACGATTATATGTCTCACGATGAAGGATATTTGAGATTTTTTGTTTATATAAGTTTTTTTAATACTGCCATGTTGGGATTGGTTACTAGTTCCAATTTGATACAAATTTATTTTTTTTGGGAACTTGTCGGAATGTGTTCCTATTTATTGATAGGCTTTTGGTTTACACGGCCAATTGCAGCGAGTGCTTGCCAAAAAGCTTTTGTAACTAATCGTGTAGGGGATTTTGGTCTGTTATTAGGAATTTTAGGTTTTTTTTGGATAACAGGTAGTTTAGAGTTTCGGGATTTGTTCAAAATAGCTAATAACTGGATTCCTAATAATGGGATTAATTCCTTACTTACTACTTTGTGTGCTTTTTTATTATTCCTTGGTGCAGTTGCAAAATCCGCACAATTCCCTCTTCACGTATGGTTACCCGATGCTATGGAAGGACCCACTCCCATTTCGGCTCTTATACACGCAGCAACTATGGTTGCTGCGGGGATTTTTCTTCTAGCTCGACTTCTTCCTCTTTTCATATCCCTACCCTTGATAATGAGTTTTATTTCTTTAGTAGGTACAATAACACTCTTCTTAGGAGCCACTTTAGCTCTTGCTCAGAGAGATATTAAAAGAAGCTTAGCCTATTCTACAATGTCTCAATTGGGTTATATGATGTTAGCTCTCGGTATAGGTTCTTATGAAGCTGCTTTATTCCATTTGATCACTCATGCTTATTCGAAAGCTTTATTGTTCTTAGGATCCGGATCCGTTATTCATTCAATGGAACCTCTTGTTGGATATTCACCAGATAAAAGTCAGAATATGGTTCTTATGGGTGGTTTAAGAAAATACGTTCCAATTACAAGAACTACTTTTTTATGTGGTACACTTTCTCTTTGTGGTATTCCACCTCTTGCTTGCTTCTGGTCCAAAGATGAAATCCTTAGTAATAGCTGGTTGTATTCACCTTTTTTTGGAATAATAGCCTCTTTTACTGCAGGATTAACTGCATTTTATATGTTTCGGATATATTTACTTACTTTTGATGGGCATTTGCGTGTTCATTTTCAAAATTACAGCAGTACTAAAGAAGGTTCGTTGTATTCAATATCCTTATGGGGAAAAGGCATATCCAAAGGAGTCAATAGAGATCTTGTTTTATCAACAATGAAGGATGGAGTTTCTTTTTTTTCACAAAATAGCCCTCAAATTCCTGGTAATACAAGAAATAAGATAGGATCCTTTAGTACTCCTTTTGGGGCTAAAAACACTTTTGTCTATCCTCATGAAACGGGAAATACTATGCTATTTCCTCTTCTTATATTACTACTTTTTACTTTGTTCATTGGATCCATAGGAATCCATTTTGATAATGGAATAAAGGGTAATGGAATATCGGAGTTAACTATATTATCAAAGTGGCTAACTCCTTCAATAAACTCTTTTCAGGAAAGTTCTAATTCTTCCATAAATTCATATGAATTTCTCATTAATGCAATTTCTTCTGTAAGTTTAGCAATTCTTGGTCTATTCATAGCATATATCTTCTATGGATCTACTTATTCTTTTTTTCAGAATTTGAATTTTCTAAATTTCCTTGTAAAAGGGAATCAAAAAAAAAACTTTTTGGATCAAGTAAAAGAAAAGATATACAGCTGGTCATATAATCGTGGTTATATAGATGTTTTCTATACTAGGGTCTTTATCTTGGGTATAAGAAGATTAGCCGAACTAACGAATTTTTTCGATAAGGGTGTTATTGATGGAATTACCAATGGAGTAGGTCTTGCTAGTTTTTGTATAGGAGAAGAAATTAAATATATAGGGGGGGGGCGAATATCGTCTTATCTATTCTTTTTTTTATGTTATGTATCCTTGTTCTTATTCTTTTTTCCATGAAAATGGATTATTCCATGAATTCCTCAAAACGAGGCTCATCAAAATGCAAAATCTAAGACTACTATAAGACTACTAATAAAATAAGAAAAAAAATTCGAACGATTAAATTACTTCTCCCGAATATCCAACTGACTGATTAATTTCTTATAACGTACTCTATTTTTCTTTGCCAAATAAGCCAGCAAACGTTGACGTTTTCCCAAAAGTCTTCGTAGACCTCTTTCCGATGAAAAATCTTTTTTGTGTAATTCCAAATGTGAAGCAAGTCTCCGTATCTTATTGGTGAAACTGAATACTTGAAATTCAACAGAACCCCTGTTTTCTTGTTTTTCTTCTTTAACCATAAATCAAAAAATTTTTCTACCTCCTTTCTTTTTCATGTATTTTTCTGATCAGGAAAAATAAAAAATTATGTCAGTTATTTTGAAGTTATTCTAATCTCGTACACACAAAAATTTTCAATTATTCATCTACTGCTGGAATCTGGAATTTGGATTTATTTTATCGATGCAAATCCAATTTGCATAGAAGGGTACATTCTTTTATTTTAGATAGAAGAAACATTTCTTCTATCTAAAATAAAAGAATTTTGCTGATTTATTTATTGCTATATCCAATTTATAGAATTGATATACCATTTAATTGATATAATTTAGCAAAATGAAACACAGCATATGCATCCATCTTTCGGCTCGAGAATTTCACGGGATAGAGATATAGTATAAGAAATAGGCTATTAAGTAACTCTAAATGAATTGTGGATACATCTGTATCCTTAACATACTGAAACGGCTGCCATTACTCGTATCAAACCAATAGCGATTCATAAAAGCTAAATCTTGTAATCAATGGTGGGCCAATAATGAATTTTTTTGCATATGTAT